AAAATGGTAATATTGTTCCTCCGTTGATCAAGAATTTCGGTCTTTGGGAAGTATCATGATCATCCAATAAGAAGGGTTTCAATTTATTCAAATGAACGATTTGAACACCTATTGATTCTAACAACTGATTGCAGAGTTGATCATTCGGACCTTTCAATTCATGGATGTGGATCTCGGACCTATGAATGGGGATATTCCCGATACTCACAAAGAAAAGGGGAAGTGACTTGGACAAAAAGGGAAGTGACTTGGACAAAAAGAGAAGTGACTTGGACAAAAAGAGAAGTGACTTGGACAAAAAGAAACGAAGTGACTTAGACAAATCTTGTTTGTCGATAGCCTCGGACCAATCAATCGAATATTGATTAATACGGAATCGATCGAACACTACTTGAAAACGCTTCTTCTGTTCAGAAACGAAATCTTCCAAATGTTCCTGGAAATTCTTGCTCCCATTGGACCATTTGTATCTATATGCATCAGGATCCCGATTCATGGATCTCTCGGTTCGAGAAATAAGAGGATCAAACCATTTCTTCTGACTCTTTTTCAAATTCGATAAATGTTGGTTGATTGTATATTTCATTACAGGTATATGATTCAGAGTATCATTTCCTATTTGATCCCTTTGAATTCCATATTCGAAGTTGCGATCGGATCTATTCATTAAAAAGAATCGATTCGATACATTTCTTATGTACCCGTAGGTGCTATATTGGATTTGAATCAGATTTCGGATCAATCTATATTGATTGACTGCCTCCATTATGTTGTTGCTAGCAAATACCGCTGTTTTTAGTTTTGGATCTTCCAAATCATTCCCGCAGTGGATCCGTACCGATTTTTTTCTGATCCTTCGATAAAAAGATTCATTCTCTTCATAAAAAAGAGGAGGTAGAACCAATAAAGATTTCTTTTTCGATTCATCTCTGGAGTTGAATACCTCATTCAAGAATTTTTTTTGATCCAACCCGTAGGAATCAATAGAAAAGGCAAATCCCCTATGATACACCAGATCCGGCTCGGTTATTGATAGAGTGAATAGATCTGCCATTTCTTGAAATCTCTCTTCTGATTCAAAATCGTGGTGTAACGTGTATCCCCCTTTGTTCCGGTCATGGAATAGATGAAATAAATCAAAAAATGGATTCTTGTTCAAGAATGAAATCTTATTGGAACTGTCCATATCCGATTCATCCTTCGGAACCATATCACATCCCGGATCTGATGAAATAGGATGAATTGAGACGGTTTTTTGTAAATACGTAATTATCTTGAATATATCAACCATTTCTTTATTTTCCGATCGCCTGGAAGGGACAAAAGAAACATCTTGTTTTTTCTTCCAAAATTTCTGATCTCTAGTGGACCTCTCAGTAGGATTCGAACCCAGATGAAGTTCTGACCATCTGTCAGAGAAAAAAGAACGAATTGATCTTGTAGGATTCCCAAGAAATTCTTCGATTTCTTCCGGAAGCAGATGATTATTCATCTGCTTCTCACGTTCCGTGAATAGCCGGGACATTGAGGAAGATCCAAAAAGGCATTTCGGGAATCGATCTGATTCTATCTCTGTTCGTTCCGTTTGAAGAAAGGAAGGATCCCAAAGAATCGATCTTTCTTTTAGTTGCTGAATCTCTGTTTGATCGATCAATGTGTGATATTCTGAATCCTCATTTCTAATGGAATCGAAATGATCTATGGATTGATCAGAAGATCCTTTCAATTGGCTAGAATCCGTTACTTGAACGAAAATAGATCTTGTGGAATCATATTGAATATTTGACAATACATTCCGTACCTTGCTAAAAAACCGATCCTTGTTTCCCAACCACACATTGTCTAACCAAATCAAATTCTCTCTCGATACGTTCCTCAAAAAATCCGATTCGTGCTGATTCTTCCCCCAACTAACGAAGAGATCTTGGCGGAATTGCCACATATGAAATTGAGCACAATTTTGCAAAGAAATACCCCACTTGTTTCTCGAGAAGAGATGGGAAACATGCTCAATATCATTTGATTGAATAGTTGCCTCAGCTCCTTGCTGTTTGAAGAAACCCTTCCCTTCAATTGGTCTTTTTTCACGAAAAGCAGACATGAGATAACAAATCAAGTCTTTCCCTAAGATTTCGAATAGCTGTCCCGAATTCAAGTTGATTATGTTTCGCTTCTTCCTCGGAGAAAGACGATCAAACAATTCCCAATCATGGTCCTTGCGGATCGGATCATCCATATAGGATAAAAAAAGAAACTCCAGATATTTGCTATCTTTCTCTTTGAATGAGATCTCAACTCCAGCTACGGTTTCATTAGATATCTTACAACTAAAATCCCTCTTTTTTCCGATCCGGTTCCTCCACCACCGCGAACTCCGCATGATACACTTTTTATTTATTGGGAGAACCCAAGTAATCTCTTGCGGATCCATGAAACAACTCTCAGAAATCTTTTTCCCTTTTGGAAGATACAGGAGCGAAACAATCAACCTATTGATATT